TTTTATTTTCCGCCCCCTTGCCTTAGAGTCTCTCTTTTCATTTTTCACGGGTCGAGAAAAGAATGAAAAGTTTTCTATTTACCTTTTTCACTTTTATCTGTCAGAAAAAGAGATAATTACTCTTTATTCAAGAAAAAAAGACTAGGCGATCCGAAATGAAAGTTTTTTTCTCGCATGTGTTTTACATCACATTGTCGAAACAAAAATAGGGGATGCATCGATCGAAAAATAGTTGGTACATAAAATTACGAACTAATAGATACATATAAACCTTATTCCATAAACTAGATATTAATGCTTCTCTAGAATCAAATAAAGATAGCGAAAAGGTTTTTTTATGTTGTGGTTTCGAAGAAACTTTTTCCCTTAACTTCATAGAGTAAGGAAGAGAATAGCCGCTTTATTCTTATAGAATATCTAGGAATAAAAAAATGGAACCGGAAATATCGACAAATTGGTGCGCAGTCCAAAGAACTCCAATTATAATAAAGGGGGTCAACCGTTCCAATTTAATCTCTATCTAATTTGATTATCAGAATAGCGCATATACTCCTGATGCAATAGGCCAGGTCCACTTACTTTTCCCTTTTTATTTGTTGATTTCGAATCTTTCCAATGGATTCGGTTGGAATAAAAAAATATAGGAATATTTGGTAATTTAATAGACGACTTCTCTTACCATTTATCATTATTCAGTATAATCAAAAGATGTTCAACTTTAGAACTACTAGAACGTATTATCTTTATAGTATACAGTTGTTTCTTTTTTAAAAAAATAGCAATAAACAAATCTATTCTACGGTCAAATATGAATACTACGACTTGGGTTTTATGAAAAAAAGTAAAAAGCCCCTTATCGGATTTGAACCGATGACTTACGCCTTACCATGGCGTTACTCTACCACTGAGTTAAAGGGGCCTTTTAACTAACGGAATTACTGAATGAGTCATTATGCGGATAAGATATCTCTTTCTTCCTATAAATTTCAATTCCATGTAGAATAAGTTATTATAGACTATACTATAGCATAAAGTAAATTAATAGCGACTGGTGGCTCTTTCCGGAATAATAAAGGTACTTTACCGTCGAGTCTAGGATCAAATGTTTTTTTGATCTTTTGAAACTATCACTTAAGCCGACCCGCATCTTTTCTTTTATTTAATTGATCCCCTTTATCATTCCGAATTTATCCTTTATCAATTTTCTGGCTTACTACGAAGGCACATTTTTTCTAAAAAAAAATATGAATAATGGATAATGGCTTTCTATATCGAATGGACTGGCGCTTAGAATTAAGGATTCATAAATAGGAATGGTGCATCAAAAATTTGGTGGAATCGTGAAGGGCGGAAGGATCCCTTGCCCTTGGATCGAATCATATTCTTACATTTTATTGATTCTATTGACAACTTGAAACAAATTTTTGATACTAGGCTCATAACCTAAAATAGGTTGGACACGTCTGCCCCCATCGTCTAGTGGTTTAGGACATCTCTCTTTCAAGGAGGCAGCGGGGATTCAATTTCCCCTGGGGGTGGGGTACTCCAAAAGGAAGTTGATCGTGCATTATCAATAAGCCTCAAATTTAAAATACGCCTCAAATTTAAAATCGAATTGATTTTTCCTGGGTCGATGCCCGAGCGGTTAATGGGGACGGACTGTAAATTCGTTGGCAATATGTCTACGCTGGTTCAAATCCAGCTCGGCCCAAGAATTCGCTCATAGACCGTGATATGCAAATTTTTGTCTTCCCGAAACGCACGATACTTGAGAATCAAAGAATTCTCTTTTTCGATATACCTACCTCTATTTGTATTTGTTTGCTCGATTTATTTGTTCAAAAAGATTAGGATCGAGATAGGATAATGATCTCGAGTCATAGCAGTATCCCCAAGTATAAAGAAAGTCTAAGGAAACGAGAAAATCAATCTTTTTGATTGAAAGATTGATAATGATGGTGAGCAATCAATTTTGAAATAAGGAAAGGATCACTAATAATGGAATTCACGTCGATCTCACTAAAACGAAAGTGCATAGCTATGTAGATATCGCTATATCATTCGTGTCTCTCGTACAACACGAAAATAATAAATTTTGGGTTTGAATTCAATCCTAAAAATAGTGGTGCGGTATACCTTATTTCCCTGGGATTGTAGTTCAATTGGTCAGAGCACCGCCCTGTCAAGGCGGAAGCTGCGGGTTCGAGCCCCGTCAGTCCCGACGGATCCAATAAATACATCAACTCATCTCTCCATTTTCTTTTTCTGGCAAAAGAGGCACAATATCGGGATTTTTTCGTTATTTCTCATCAAACACAAATAAATATATATATAAATTGTAATTACTTCAACTAGTACCGATTGGTGGGATAGAGATAGAATTGGATGAATCCAATTATTGGGAACATCCTATTCAGCATTCCAAGGGATAGCATACTGGATCGGGTCTTTCAATTTATTGCCTCTATCTAATGGAATAGAGTATCATATGTTTCTCGGGAACATGTACACAACTATCATTTTTTTCTTGTACAGTAAAAAATGGAATGTGGGTTACCCCGAAAAATGCTTTTCCGATTAAAACTCTCTCCTTTTCCGATTTTGTGTAGTCTCAATGACTCAAATTAACTCCTTTGAAAAAATCTATCTCATTCAAATTTTACACCGAACTTTTCTTTTCATATATATTAGTGCTAAATCCAAGAAAAGATAATATTAATACAAGAAAGATCAAACAACCACCCCCTTTAGCCTTATTCTTAGTGAGGTAATGAATAATTGTTTTCTTTATTAGCCGGAATTTTTCTTTTTCACACTTTTCTTTTTCTTACAAAAAAATAGGAGTTTTGAGTTCTCCCCCCTTTCGTTTTACTTCTCTTGTTGTTATTTTTGTGGGGTTTGTTATCAATACAACGTAAGTGTAAAACGGGCAGATGAGACTTCATCCGATGATTGTCCAAGGAAGACGGTAGGTTGTAGAAAGAATGTAAAAGAATAATAAATAAAACGAGTTCTTGATTCGATTACGAATTCCATTTTGTATTGAGTATGGATAAAGGATCTTACTATGTTATACTATTCAATTCGCGACGGCGAAGTTTTTTGATAGCCCAGATATTGTTATTCATAATATTGAATTTACAGGGGAAAGTTTTATTATCTCTATGGGATTAAATCCCGAGTTATTGTGACGTAAAAACCACTTAGATTATGGAAGTAAATATTCTCGCATTTATTGCTACTGCACTCTTCATTCTAGTTCCTACTGCTTTTTTACTTATCATATATGTAAAAACGGTCAGCCAAAACGATTAATCTGAATGAAACTCGACTTCTTAGGTCGATAATTATTTAAGAATTAAGAAATAAACAAAGGATTCCAATTTCGTTTCTTATCTTAAATCTTCAAGTAAGCAGGCTAGAATCAACAGTATTCTAATAGATAGTATGGTAGAAAGATTTATCTATTTCTTTCTACCATACTATCTATTAGATTAGTGGTTTTTGAGTATATAAAGTTGTTCGGAACTTCTTCAAATTTCGAAAAGAAGTAGTCAACCCTACCAATTTGTTACACTTGAACCATGATCTGAAATGAGTCGATGTCGATAAAGCATAAACCCTATTTCTACAACAATAAAACAAGCGGTGAGTACACAATGTGTGACTCGCCTGGGGCAATTTTTGATTATGCATAGTATCTTGTTGAACAACCACTATGTATATGTTCTGTACCCTAGAAAGTATGCATCCGCTTAATATAATATTAATAGTAGAACGCCTTTTCTTTAATTTAAAGAGGCAAACAAATAACACATCATAAGAATTGGTCCGTTGTTACGCATTGTCCCTATAGAAGTCTGATAAGAACCCTTCGGCGAAATAGAGAATTTAGTCAAAATAAAATTTCTTACCATCTGTATCCCCTTCCGAAATACAAACGTGGGAATCATTGAAATATCTGTTTGATTGAGACGTTATTCTAGTTAAAAGTGAAAGTTCAAACAAAACACTTTGTAGAATGATCTATAAAACAATTTTCAAAGTTTGCTTCCTTACCGCAATTACATAAATAGTACTTCTAGAGTCCACTCCTCCCCCATACTACGAGTGAAAGGGAAAATGTAAAGACTACCATTAAAGCAGCCCAAGCGAGACTTACTATATCCATGTGAATTATGTCCCCTAGCTCTATTAATATGAAGGAATTTTTCCATTCTTGTTCACTAATAATAGTGAAATCCAGGGTGCATAGTCAAAAGGGGATTCTTACCTCCAATTCTTTATTTAATGAACCAACCCACTAAACCAATAAAAGAACTGCACTTATACGAAATTCTTATCAAGATTTTCTTATCATTGTGAGTTCTAGTAGAATTGGGAAAGATTAAGCCCAAGCAAAATATGCAACAACCCCCTCTAACATGGGAGTCTTACTAATATAGCATGTAGGAATAAAAAGACCCATTTTTTTGTTAACCTTCAAAATTCATTCAGAAAAAAACTATATCTATCTAACTAAGATGGATCATTATCTATCACACACATGCCTCTCTGTCCTTTATTTATTTTCCCATTTGATCTATTTCGTCTCTGTGAAAAAAGAGTCTACTATATCCTTGAACTATGGATTACTGACCAGAAGTTTTTTGGCACTTTTCTATATAAAATATTGTTTATTTATATATAAAAACGTAATTCTACAATCCAATATTTATATTGATTATTGATCGAATATCTGAGTACTCAAAGACATTCGTGAGTGTGGACACCAAAGCAGTTTCTCCACAATCACTAACAGTTAGACTCCCCTTTGGTTATCCAATCTAATTCAAGGCCCAGTCAGTAATTATATTTCACATTCCATTAGTAGTGTACGAGTTATCAAGACTTCTCGACACCCTTCATAGTATGAAGAAAATCCTTTTTTGAATCCTAGACACAAAAAGTTACAGATCTTTCGAGAACCCCCGTAGTGCGTATCACCAGTACGCCTCCGC